TTTTCTATTGAGTCTTATCTTTTAGAAAGAGAGAGAATTTACCATTTTTTTGGTTAAATTCAATAAAAAAATAGAAGACTAGATAGGAAAGCGCTCTTTCTGGTATCCATTCCCCCTTACACTGTCGTAACAAAGATATCGGATGCGGCGATATAGAAAGGTTTGGTACATAAAGCCCCGATTTGATAACTATACATCTAAATAGACTTCGATTTATAGATAGATAGAGATTTACCTTGATCTGTAAAGATACTGGAAAGGGCTCTTATCTTGTGACTTGGAAGAAAGGTTTCTCTGTAGAGGACGGGAATAACAATTTATTCCCCTATAAAATCTAGGAATAAGAAAATTGAATCGGAAATATCGACAAATTCTTTCCAAGCCCAAAGAAATGAAATTCAAAAAAAAGCAGGGGGTCAACTGTTCCAATTCAAATTTTATCTCTATCGAATTTGAATATCAGAATAGCGGATATAGTCATAATTCAATGGGCCAGGTCCACTTGCTTTTTCCTTTGTTGATTTCGAATCTTTCCAATGAATTTGATTGGGATCTATAAGGAAAAATAAGGATCTCTGGTAATTTAAGAGGTGGATTAGAATTATTATTCATAATAATGAAAATTTACTGAACAAATGTTCCAATTTCTAACTAGAACTGCTATAATACTCTAACTCAGTATAATGATAACGTAGTATCTAGTTAGTTACTTTTTTTATTCCAAATAAAAAAAATATCTCTATTTTCTGAATACTATGGACTTTTATGAAAAACCCCAAAGCCCCTTATCGGATTTGAACCGATGACTTACGCCTTACCATGGCGTTACTCTACCACTGAGTTAAAAGGGCTTATTTGATTAAATTCCTCAACGGGTCGCTATGTAGATAAAATATCTATATGCACATAATATTATATACATAAGTATATGCACTAGACTCATAGTGGCTAGTGGCTTATTTTTAATAATAAAATAGATTTGCCTAGCAACTCTAGGGTAAATTTTTTTAAGACTGACCCTAATTTATTTTATTGAAATGATTCCTATCAAAGCAAAATTGACTTGATTGATACATAACATGGACAGTTACCAATTCCACATAAAATAAATTTCAAGATATTTAATTGAATCGTGTGATGAAGAGATTCTACTTGTCCCCTTGAACTAAATTTTTATAGAAGATTTTCAATAACTTGTTGATCTCGCTTAATCGATTTATTTTACTAGATTTATTGGTTGTTACTTTCCTGGTTTAGTGTGATAAGGATATCTCATTTTAACAATGAATCAAAGCAAAAAAAATAGAACTGACCCCTCCCATTTCTTTTCTGACGGACCAATCATTCTCTGAAAAACCCCTATCCCTAGTATTCTTTTATCCCTAATATTCTTTAATATGAACGACGAATCAAAAAATTCGATACAATTCTCTGAAAAACGCAAGGATTCCTCAGATATAATCATATCAGTATATTGACAATTTCAAAAAACTGATCATACTATGATCATAGTATGAGGGCGGTTGAGCAAGTTAGCCCCCATCGTCTAGTGGTTTAGGACACCTCTCTTTCACGGAGGCAGCGGGGATTCGAATTCCCCTGGGGGTAGGGTACTACGAAAGGAAGTTGATCATGGATTACAAAATAAGCCTCAAATTGATTCTTCCTGGGTCGATGCCCGAGTGGTTAATGGGGACGGACTGTAAATTCGTTGGCAACATGTCTACGCTGGTTCAAATCCAGCTCGGCCCAATAATTCACCAATCTAACATAAGATGGTATAACCCACCTTGTCCTTCAGAAATACCGCATACGAAGCTAAAAAAGAAGAAAATCTTCTGCTAGATCCCTTATTTTCCTGGGATTGTAGTTCAATTGGTCAGAGCACCGCCCTGTCAAGGCGGAAGCTGCGGGTTCGAGCCCCGCCAGTCCCGACGGATCCAATATCCAATAAATACATCTATTCATTTCACCCTTTCAGAGAACATAGTAAAGGGTGTCGGGGGGCATAATTTCATTCCCAAGCAAAAAGGAGTCTTTCTTTCTTTTTTCTTTCCTATGTTTTCCATTTCGCGTTTATTGTTTGTTTAGATTTGTAACTATGTGACTAATCGAAGTGGAAAGGCAATCTAATAATCCTTCATCAGAGGATTATCCAAGCAAGACGCAAGATAAGTTATAGAAAAAAAAAAGGAAACGGATAATAAATACAAAGAATTTTGGATTAATTGGTTCAGAAATCCAAATTATTTTTTGGTATGGATAAAAGAACTTCCTATGTTATACTATTCAAGTCTCGACTACGAGTTGATTTGATAGATCAGATATTGTTATTCATGATATTGATCCCATTCAAGATCATTAAAAGGTAATTCATTCATTGAATTTACAGACGAAAGATTTATCATCTCTATGGGATTAAATCCCGAGTTATTGTGAAGTAAAAAAACCGATGAGATTATGGAAGTAAATATTCTTGCATTTATTGCTACTGCACTATTCATTCTAGTTCCTACCGCCTTTCTACTTATCATTTATGTAAAAACAGTTAGTCAAAATGATTAATTCATTTGAATTTTCAAATGAATTTGAATAAAACTTTCCTTCTGAGTTCTTATCAAAAATTGACGAAGTCAAATGAAAAGGATTCCAATTTCGCGTCTTAACTTAAATGAAATGAGGGGACTTTAATCGGCAGTATTCTATTAATTTGATAGTATGGTAAGAAAGAAATAGATGAATCCTTCTTTCTACCATACTATCGATCTCTTATTCTATAAAGTTTTAATCTAGAATCAAGATATATTCTATAGATCAATCTACAAATTATGATCATGGAATATATTCTATTAATTCCATATATTGTATGGAATTGACATAACATATTGTATAGAATTGACATAACACCCAATTCTATTTATTTGCTACATCTAGTTGTTCCTATCAATCTAAGATAATTCTTATCTTAGGATTCTAATTACTTTTCCTAATAAAGAAGAGGAAACCTCACTTATTTTTAATGCTCAAACCATGATATGAAAAAAGTCGATAAAGCATAAATCGCCTTTATAAGATTCGAAACCAAGCGCTAAATGCCCAATATGTGATTCGTCCGAAGCAAGATCTTATTATTTTATTGCATAGTCTCTCGTTAGATAACTACTATCTATCATATCATTTCTCATAGAAAGCTCGTATACACTTAACAAAACCACTTGTTCTTTGAACAGTAAAAAGGAAAAGCAATCAAACAAAAAAAGGGGTCCGGTCTTCCTCAGTATCCATCTATAAAGATGGTAAGAGCCAATTCCATTGATTGAAATAGAAAATTTCGGAAGAATCTTAGGTTAGAATAAATTTCTAATCATCTGAATCCCTTTCTTTTCGAAATACAAACAGGGGAATCGCTCAAATATCTCTTTGATTGAAAGAGTATAATTCATATCATAGATTACTCCATTTGACTCCAATGAAATTCGAAATTCAGATATTTTGATTTTATATAGTTCAAAACGCGTTGCAGAACGATCTATAAAACAAGTGATACGGTTTGATTCCTCAACTCAATTTAGTAGTACTTCTAGAGCCCACTTCTTCCCCACACTACGAGTGAAAGGGAAAATGTAAAGATTACCATTAAAGCAGCCCAAGCGAGACTTACTATATCCATATAAATTATGTCTCCTATCTCTATAAATACAAAGGAATTATTCCTCACTAATAATAGTGGAATCAATGGTGCAGAGTCAAAAAAAGGGGATTTTGTCCGAACACTATTGATAAACCAATCTGATTCTGATTTCGAATCGGGAAAGATTAAACACAAGGAAAATATCCAAAGGGAATGGGAATATGTGAATAATAAGGCCTATTTTTTTGTTGACCCTCGTAAGTAAAAACGGAAAGGGAGAAATCACTAAAAAAGATAAATCACTAGTTGGTACAGACCTCTATTTCCCCTAATCCATACCCCCTTTCCCGATTATCTCTGAGGGGTAGGGGCTTGGCTAGGGGTTATCGAAAAAAAATTCTTTCTTTTTTCTATAAAAAAAAGATTACCCATCGAATCTAATATTGATTGGATACCCCAGCGTTCATCTCGCGAGTCCGTCATATATAACGCAACTTCCAACCCTTTCCAAAATGATGAATAGAATCATATTTCTTAGCAGGCCCTACAATCTAATCCAAGATCCAGTCATTAGACAGTCCCTTAGTATAGTAATAGAAGGGAATCATAAGTCTTAAAAGCTCCCTACTATCTACTATATATAGAATAGATTATAATAGAATAGATTATAATATTTCCTTGAATCCTAGATGCGAACGAGGATTCACAATCTTTTATTTTTGAAAAACCTCAGACCAAATGTTTAGAATCAAACAAAATATCAACAGTCTTTCCTCTGTTTCTACCGGAGAATTATTCTCCGAGTTATATCAGCAGAACAGAAGAAAAGAAGAGATTTCGGGTTTTTGTTTGATCAGGCGACACCCGGATTTGAACTGGGGAAAAAGGATTTGCAGTCCCCCGCCTTACCACTCGGCCATGCCGCCAAAATGATACAAAAATCTTCTCGGATTACTAAATTTTTATTGCACTTGAAATTTTTCATTTTTTTTTGTTTTGGATTTGATCCATTCCTTCGATTCATTCTAGAGTATCTCAAAATCCACAATGCTAAAAAAATTCTCTCGCTTTTCTATTGAGAAATCACATGTGGATTTTCCGACGAAAAATTTGAACCATTAACTATTGACTGCTTATGCTTACTTCGAATTTATGAACGCTTCTGGAGATTTGAATTGAATCTAAAAATTGTATTTTCCTAATGACATACATAAGAAAATACAAATTGAGATAAAACTAATCAGTATTTCTTTTTTTTATCAAAAAATCCTTCTCAATTTCAATTATAACAAAATATATGAGTCTATGTAAACCCCAGAACATAAATTACAGATATCTATTAGTTAGATATGTTGTCGATAGGGAATTA